GACCTAAAATTCCTAATAATAAACCAAAATCCCCTACACGATTAGTTACAAAAGCTTTTTGACAAGCATTCGCTGCAATAGGTCGTGTGAACCAAAAACCTATTAATAAATACGAACACATTCCAACTAATTCCCAAAAAAAATAAACTTGGATCAAATTAGAACTAGTAACTAATCCTAACATTGAAGTATTAAAAAAACCCATATAAGCAAAAAACCTCAGATATCCTTGATCATGAGACATATAATTGTCACTATAAATAAGAACCAAAATACCAACAGTTGTAATTAATATTGACATAATAGAAGTAAGTGGATCAATAAAGTAACCGAACTCAAAGGAAAATTCATTATTTATGGTCCAAGACCACACATTTTGATGAATGCAACTTAGAACAATTTGTTGAATAGATAGATAGAGTGAAAAGATCATAACTATACTTAACAAAAAAATACTCAGAAAAGTCCACATACGGCGAAGGTTTTTTGTTGCTGTCGGAAAAAGTAGAAGTCCAACTCCTAATAAAATAGGTACTGGGAGTGGAATGAAAGGGATGATCCATGAATATTGATATGTATGTTCCATAAAATAAAAAATCCTTTTTATTTTATTCTTAAATTTTTTATTTCTTATTCACTGGTTTGTATATATATATTTTTTTTTTCAAAGGGGACAATAAAAAAGCACGAGATTTTAAACCTAAATATAAATTTTTTCGAATTAGTATAATCCTTCAGAAATCTTTGAAAAGAAATACATATTAAAATCAAAAAATTAGATGTGATTTTATGCAGATACAGAAAAAGTGAATTAAAATTCCGTATTATAATAATTTATATACATATATTAAGAATAGAACAAAGATTTACACAACAAAAAAATACTTAAACTTAATATTAATTATATACTAAAAAACTTTACCTAAAACAAAGTTATTTGAGTTTGATTATTTAGAATTATTAAGGAATGAATTTTAATTATGGAATTTAGTTATTGTCTTCCAGTACACTAAGTGAGCTTTTTTTATTTGTAAGAAAGATTATTATAATCGATATTTTTTTTACATATGATGTGAAGAAATCTCATAATTTTTTGATAATCTAATCGAGCAGTATAGATTAATTAAATGAGCACTCTCGTACGGGATTTCAAACGTTAAATAAAAAAAATTGAATTAACAAAAAAAGTCAAAAACAGTTGGGTTTTAAACTTTTGAATGTCTTTTTTGTTTTGAAAATAATATATAATAAAATTTGAAAGAAAAAAAATAACTCTATATGGAGTACGAAAGAATAGAATAATAAATGTCTTTGACATCCAATTATACCACTGAAAAAGTTTTTTTCATTTTTGAATGGCAGTTCCAAAAAAACGTACTTCTATCTCGAAAAAGCGTATTCGTAAAAAAATTTGGAAAAGGAAGGGATATTGGACATCGTTGAAAGCTTTTTCGTTAGGGAAATCACTTTCTACAGGTAATTCAAAAAGTTTTTTTGTACAACAAAATAAATAAAAAACACTATAATAACTAGAATTAGCCTAACTTAAAAACAAATTTTTTAGAATACATATAAAAAAATGTGAACCAAAAGAGGAAAAAAAAAAGACAATATATAGATAAAAAAGAAAGGTTCACATTTTTTTAGTTCAAAAAAACGGGCAGATTCTTATTTTCACCATCACTACCTTGATGCAATAATAAATAAAGATCTTTTATTTATTCATTAAGAGTAAATAAAAGATCTTTAAGCAAAATCAATAGGTTCTTTAAATTAATTAATTTAAGTGAAAAAAATTGAACTTTATACCTTTAGGAATTATTATTTCTCTAAATTTTTATATTCTTTACTTGTAATTAAATTGATAAAAGCATCTGTCCACAACAGGTGAATATTAGATAATATTAATAAATAATAATATATGATATGATTTTTAAGTGATCACAAAATCTTATCTTTGTACAATATAAAAAGATGCATCAAAATAAATATTTTTAGAATTTCTCTTGAGCAATTAGGAAAATCTTATTTTATTTCAAATTTCTAAGAATTTTGTAGAAGTTTTAATTTTTAGAAAAAGCATTTTTTTTATTAATGAAACTGATAAATGCTTTTTATCCTTTTTTTAATCATATAAATGAAAAAAAAAGATAAAGAGCATTTAGAGTTTTGTTGTTGGGTTAAAGTCCCAATTACTTGAATTTAGTTAAATTTTTCATTGTATTCTAGAAAAAAAAAAAAAATCTAAAGGACAAAAAGTGAATTAAAATAATTTTAAATAACTTAGATAAAAAAAATCTTAATTGAATTAAAACCCACACGACCTATTTAACAAGTTTTTATTTTATTCATTAAATCAATTGTAAATTCCGGTCAATTGGCTAAATTTGAATCTCGACGATTGAATAAAAACTTGTTAGTATTGTTTTGAACAAGTTGCCGCTATGGTGAAATTGGTAGACACGCTGCTCTTAGGAAGCAGTGCTAGAGCATCTCGGTTCGAGTCCGAGTAGCGGCATAAGATCTTATAAAAGAGATATTATAAGTTTTATAATCAAAATAATACCCGACTTTTTTTCTAAAATCGGGTAAAACCTAGTATTAATTTATTAATTTTTAACAAATTTTTTTATGATTTTTTCAATTTTAGAGCATATATTAACTCATATATCTTTTTCGGTCGTTTCAATTGTACTGACAATTTATTTTTTAACTTTATTAGTTAATTTAGATGAAATTATAGGATTTTTTGATTCATCAGATAAAGGAATCGTAATTACGTTTTTTGGTATAACAGGATTATTATTCACTCGTTGGATTTATTCAGGACATTTTCCATTAAGTAATTTATATGAATCATTAATTTTTCTTTCATGGGCTTTTTCAATTATTCATATGGTTTCCTATTTTAATAAAAAACAAAAAAATCACTTAAACGCAATAACTGCGCCAAGTGCTATTTTTATTCAGGGTTTTGCTACTTCAGGTCTTTTAAACAAAATGCCTCAGTCTGCAATATTAGTACCAGCTCTTCAGTCCCAGTGGTTAATGATGCATGTAAGTATGATGATATTAGGCTATGGCGCTCTGTTATGTGGATCATTAGTATCAATAGCTCTTCTAGTGATTACATTTCGCAAAGTCGGACCCACTTTTTGGAAAAAGAATATAAAAAAAAATTTTTTATTAAATGAATTATTTTCTTTTGATGTATTTTACTACATAAATGAAAGAAATTCTATTTTACTACAACAAAACATTAATTTTAGTTTTTCGAGAAATTATTATAGGTATCAATTGATTGAACAATTAGATTATTGGAGTTTTCGTATTATTAGTCTTGGATTTATCTTTTTAACCGTCGGCATTCTTTCAGGAGCTGTATGGGCTAATGAGACATGGGGTTCATATTGGAACTGGGATCCAAAAGAAACTTGGGCATTTATTACTTGGACCATATTCGCAATTTATTTACATATTAAAACTAATAAGAATGTTACGGGTATAAATTCTGCAATTGTGGCTTCGATAGGTTTTCTTTTAATTTGGATATGCTATTTTGGCGTCAATCTTTTAGGAATAGGTTTACATAGTTATGGTTCATTTACATCGAATTAAATATAAATAAAACAGTAAAAAAAAAAAAAGAATCCAAATAAAAAAAAATAGCATCTATATCTAACTTCATATAAGTTAAGAAATATAATTTAGTTTTAGTAGTAAATCATCAAGAACCTTTTGAATCAAGTAGTACAATGATTCAAAAGGTTCTCACAATACAAAGACCAAAGACTTCTGATTACAATTCAATTTAATGTTTTTTTTAATCTCCTGAAAACTATCCATAAAAGTAATTAGATAAAATGGATTCGACCTTATCACTTGCTAATGAGAGCACAAAATCAGGATAAATCCCAATACCAATTATGGGTAGAAGAATGGAGATTGAAAGAAATAACTCTCGGGGTCCAGAATCAAAAAAAGAAAAGTTTTTGACATTAATTAACTTGTATCCATAGAACATTTGGCGTGACATAGATAATAAATATATAGGAGTTAATATCATTCCAATTGCCATTACAAAAATAATTAAAATTTTTGAAATTAAGAAATATTTTTGGCTGGTAATTATTCCAAAAAAAACGATTAATTCTGCAACAAAACCACTCATGCCTGGCAATGCAAGGGAAGCCATCGATAAGATAGTAAACAGTGTAAATATTTTTGGAATGGAGATAGCCATTCCACCCATTTCATCAAGATAAACAAGCCGAATTCTATCATAACTCGCTCCTGCCAAGAAAAAAAGTGCAGCACCAATAAATCCATGAGAGATTATTTGTAAAATAGCTCCATTAAGTCCAGGATCCGTTATAGAACTAATACCTATAATTATAAAACCCATATGAGATACAGAGGAATAGGCTATTCTCTTTTTTAAATTACGTTGACCGGGAGATGTTGAAGCTGCATAAATTATTTGGATTGTACCGACTACCATCAACCAAGGAGAAAACATAGAATGAGCGTGAGGTAATAATTCCATATTGATTCGAACCAACCCATATGCTCCCATTTTTAATAAGATTCCAGCGAGAAGCATACAGGTACTGTAATGTGCCTCGCCGTGGGTGTCAGGTAACCAAGTATGTAAAGGTATAATCGGTGATTTGACGGCAAAAGCAATAAGAAATCCAATATAAAATAGTATTTCGAGTGTGACAGGATAGGATTGATTAGCTAAGAGTTCTAAATTTAATGTTGGTTCGTTCGAACCATATAAACTTATACCTAAAACTCCTATTAATAAAAAAATGGAACTTCCTGCCGTGTATAAAATAAATTTTGTAGCTGAATACAGACGTTTCTTTCCACCCCACATGGATAAAAGTAGATAAACGGGAATTAATTCTAATTCCCACATGATGAAAAAAAGTAGAAGATCCCGAGAAGAAAATAATCCTATTTGACCGCTGTACATTGCTAACATCAGGAAATGGAATAATCGGGAATCCCGAGTAACTGGAAAAGCCGCTAAAGTGGCTAAAGTAGTAATAAATCCCGTCAATAAAATCGTTCCTATAGAAAGTCCATCTATTCCCATTCTCCAGTAAAAATCTAAAAAATTGATCCATTTATAATCTTCGGACAGTTGAATTAATGGATCGTCCATTTTAAAATTATAACAAAAAGCATAGGTCGTTAGAAGAAGTTCTAAAATACAAATGCATATAGTATACCATTTATTGACTTTATTTCCCCTATGTGGGAGAAATAACATTAACGAACCGGCAGATATTGGAAAAACAACAATTATTGTTAACCAAGGAAAATCATTCGTGGTAAAGACAAGATACACCAGGTCCAAAGAACGCGTACTCAAAAAAAATAAAATTTAACTTTTTTGAGTACGAGTACTTGTCAATAAAAAAAATAAAATGTATTCCAAATTTATTCAAATGAGGTTTTCGGTAACGTATCAATAAGCTAGACCCATGCTTCTAGTTGTTTCATGCCATAAATAAACTCGAACGCTCAAAAAATCCGTTGGACAGGCGGATTCACATCTCTTACAACCAACACAGTCCTCGGTTCTTGGAGCGGAAGCTATTTGCTTAGCTTTACATCCATCCCAAGGTATCATTTCTAATACGTCTGTAGGGCATGCTCGGACACATTGAGTACATCCTATACAGGTATCATAAATTTTTACTGAATGTGACATAGGATCGATAGTTTTTTGAATGTCATAAATTTTCAATCTAGTAAACTTCTAACTGAATGATATATTAAAATACTAGATGAAGCAATGATTTCCTTTAATATAATTTTTGTAATGAATTTTGGCTCAATTGATAAAAAATGGGGCTAAAATACTTGGATTTCTGAGATTTTCACAAATATAATCTATTAGGTCAGAACCGATTATATATGCAAATTTCAATCTATAATTTTTTTTTATGCTACTTATTTAATAAGGTCGATTGGTTGATGCGAGTTGATTTTCTGTTACGATAAATTGACGAGACTATAGCTAATCCAATAGCGGCTTCAGCGGCTGCAATTGCTATAACAAAAATGCAGAAAATATCCCCTTTTAGTTGGGAATTATCAAAAAAATCAGAAAATGTTACGAAATTCATATTAACTGCATTGAGTATAAGTTCAAGACACATAAGAGCCCTAACCATATTTCGACTCGTGATCAATCCATAAAGACCAATCAAAAATAAATAGGCACTCAAAACAAGTACATGTTCGAGTATCATTCAGCAACTCCTTATCAATTTGGATTCATTTAAATATGAAAAATAATTCACCGGATTCAATCAACTAGAATATAACAAAAAAGTACGAATAAAAACTATATTAGGAAAAAAAATTCAAATATATATATCAAATATAAAAATTAATATTTTAAATATGAAATAAGATTCAATCCAATTTAATTGAATGAACGGAAAAAATATCATAACATACACAAAGTTTTCTTTGGTCTTTATTAATTCTAACGTTTTTTATTGACGAGCCACAGAAATTGCACCTATTAACGCAACTAAAAGAATTATTGAAATGAGTTCAAATGGAAGAAAAAAATCTGTTGATAAATGAATTCCTATTTGTTGACTATTACTTATTAAATCTTGCTCTAGAATCTGGTTTAATCTTGTAGTCCAAATAACCCCGTACCATGACGTATCGAGAATAGTAGACATTAATGAAAAAAGAATAGTTGTACAAACCACCGAAGTAATCCCATTCCCAACGGTCCACAAATTCAAATCTGTGGAATATTCTGAATCATTCATGAACATCACAGCAAATATAATTAAAACATTTATGGCCCCCACGTAAATAAGGAGTTGTGCAGCAGCTACAAAATGAGAATTTGATAGAATATACAATAAAGATATACAAACAAGAACAAATCCTAAGGAAAAAGCTGAAAATATTGGGTTGGGAAGTAAGACCACTCCCAGACCTCCTACTATAAGACCGGATCCCAGAAAAACTAAAAGAAAATCATGTATTGGTCCAGGCAAATCCATTATATTATTAAAATAAGAAAAAAATCGAAATCCTTTTCATGACCTTATTAATTTAACCAGGAAATTCGTTTTTAATATGTTTCTAATAGAGTGAAATTAGAATCTAATGCATATGAATTGAGGTAGATACAATTATTAGACAGTTTCTCTTTTTTTATTCTAAAGTGTATTTTCAACCTATCTATTTCAGGAAAGTAATTACGAATATATTATATTAAAAGAATGAGCCTTAATACTTAATATCATTATATAAATACAAATTGTTAATTAAATTCTTTATATAATTCAAAAATTTTGAATTCTTTTTTTAATCAAATTAATGGGTTTACCCATTTATTGGTTGAGGTGAATTCAAAATTGTTCGAATAGTGTAATCGTCAATTACTGACATTGGTAAACGACCCAAAGCTATTTGATTATAATTCAATTCGTGACGATCATAAGTTGAAAATTCATATTCTTCAGTCATTGACAAACAATTTGTTGGACAATACTCAACACAATTACCACAAAATATACAAATTCCAAAATCAATACTGTAATTAAGCAATCGTTTTTTTCGAATATTAGTTTCCAATTTCCAATCAACAACAGGCAGATCTATAGGACATACTCGAACACATACTTCACAAGCAATGCATTTATCAAATTCAAAATGGATTCGACCACGGAAACGTTCCGATGTTATTAATTTTTCATAGGGATATTGAATAGTTACAGGTAAACGATTTGTGTGGGATAAGGTAATCATGAAACCTTGACCAATATACCTTGCAGCTCGTAGGGTTTGTTGACCATAATTCATGAACCCGGTTATCATAGGAAGCATATTGTAATTATCTATGAATAATTTTATCTTTGTTTCTTTCTCTTGTTTAAAACAAATAATGAATATGTTGGATTCATTTTAAATTTAGAGTGAAAAGAGTTGGAAAGAAGTTGTTAATAATAGATTACCAAGGGAAATAGGTAAAAGAAATTTCCATCCAAGATTTAATAGTTGATCCATTCTTAGCCTAGGTAAAGTCCATCTTGTTGCGATAGAAATGAACAAGAACAAATAAGTTTTAGCTAATGTAATAAAGATACCAATTGTTGTTCCAAAAATTTGATCCCTTTGAAATAGCTCCAGAATAGATATATACGGAATAGAAATATTCCAACCACCTAAGTATAGAACTGTTACAAATAATGAGGAAATTAATAGATTTAGATAAGAAGCAACGTAAAATAAACCAAATTTGATACCTGAATATTCAGTTTGATAACCTGCTATTAATTCTTCTTCCGCTTCTGGTAAATCAAACGGTAACCTCTCGCATTCTGCTAGGGAAGAAATTAGAAAAATGATAAAACCTATAGGTTGACGCCACAAATTCCATCCCCAAAAACCATATTTTGATTGTGCCTCAACTATATCAACTGTACTTAAACTGTTAGATAATCCTAGTCGGTGATAACATTACTATTTTCACCGCTATTACAAAACCGTACATGAGGTCTTCGCCTCATACGGCTCCTCGGGGGCCATAAATAAATCTAAGGACCAGAATTAGTATTATTTAGATAGATATGATGTGTTCTAAAATAGATTAAATATAAATATATCTGGGATCCCGAATTATACCAATGGAATTCTGTCTGCTCAAATTATCAAATTATAAGAATAAAAAAAGCGCTTCGGAATTCATCTCATCCTTTACAAATTTGAATTTCTATTTGTTGAGTAATAACTTAATCCTTTAATAAGATACTCCTTGTAAAAATAAAAATAGGTATTTCAGCCCATAGTGGTTTTTAATTACGAAAAAGAATTAGATATCCTATTAGTTTATTATTCATGACAGAAATTCTATTTTATTTTCGAAATATAGGAAAAAAATATCCTAGTTTCGTTCCTATTCTTCTTTCTTTTTTAGAAAAAAGTTGGTGGACTTATAAAAAATAAAGGATTATTTCGTTTCTGATAGTCATTACATTTATAAGTGGATAGGAGCATACTCTGAATCGGAATCTTGGGGAGTACTGTCTGATCATTTCTACTAATTTTAAGCCCCAATTAACCTTCTTTTTTTTTTTTTCTTATGTTATGCATAAATATCCTTTTCAATTTGGTTAATCTCTATTACAAATTCTTTGTGTATTTTGGTGTTTCTAACCATCCACTCACTTTTACCTAATTGCCGCTCACTTTGTAATACATGTATGTTAATCTATATAACTGATAGTTATATAACTGATAGTGAAAACGTTATACGGTTAAATATTTTTAACCCGCTTCAAGCCAGGATGACTAATCAACCAACCAACCTTGGGGTAAAGTGATTTTTACGCTTATGTTTATTTTCGTTTAACCTTTGTACATAGGAAATGAGACTCAATTTTTCTTTTTACTGCTAATTTCTGAGCAGTTTTTTTCACTCATATATAACTATCAAATTCCTTTTTCTTTTATTAAGATTAACCCGAAAGATAACTATATTTATATATTCCGCCTTTTAACTTATTCGTCTAGAAGAAACGGAATAGGAAAAAGAAACGTTTATGTTTCAACGAATCGCACGTAGAGATATTGATAAAACACATAGAGTTAATGGTATTTCATAACTAATCGATTGGGCAGCAGCTCGCAGACCACCTAAAAAAGAATATTTATTATTTGATCCATATCCTGACATAAGAAGTCCAATAGGAGCAATACTTGAGATGGCAATCCATAAAAAAATACCGATATTGAGATCCGCTAAAACAAGGTGATTACTAAAGGGAATTACTGAATAACTTAGTAAAATGGAGATAACTGCTATAGATGGTCCAATACTAAATAAAGGAGTATTTCCTCTAGATGGACGAAGATTTTCTTTGAAAAGTAGTTTTGTCCCGTCGGCTAGAGCTTGAAGAATTCCCAACGGGCCGGCGTATTCAGGTCCAATACGTTGTTGTATCCCTGCAGATATTTCTCTTTCTAACCACACAATTACTAGTACACCTGTTATGATTCCCAATACAAGAGAAAATATAGGGACAAATATCCATATGAGCCCATAGACCTCTTTTAAAGATTCCAATCTAACAAAAGAATTTATAGTTTGGACTGCTGTTGCATAAATTATCATTTTAACGATCAACTTCTCCCATAATTATATCTATGCTACCGAGTATCGTCATAATATCAGCCAATTTCATTCTTTTAACTAGTTCAGGAAGAATTTGCAAATTAATAAAACCCGGCGGTCGGATTTTCCATCTCCAAGGAAAACCACTTTGATCTCCTATGAGAAAAATTCCTAATTCCCCTTTTGGAGCTTCAACTCTTACATAAAGTTCTTGTTTCGATAATTCAAAAGTAGGAGAAGGTTTTTTACTAATGAATCGATATTCAAAATCATTCCATTCTGGATTCCTTTTTCTATCAAAGCCTCTGCTTTCTAAATTCTCATAGGGACCCCCCGGAAGTCCTTCCAGAGCCTGTTGAATAATTTTTATGGATTCTGTCATTTCGCTAAGTCGTACTAAATACCGAGCTAATGAATCTCCTTGTTTTTGCCACTGAATTTCCCATTCAAATTCATCGTAAGACTCATAACGATCAACTTTACGAAGATCCCATGGTATTCCGGATGCGCGTAGCATTGGTCCGGATAAACCCCAATTTATTGCTTCTTCCCCACCAATAATCCCAACTCCTTCAACCCGTTCTAAAAAAATAGGATTTCGTGTAATCAGTTTTTGATATTCAACAACTTCTGTTAAAAAATAATCACAAAAATCCAAGCATTTATCTATCCAACCATAAGGTAAATCAGCCGCTATTCCTCCAATACGAAAAAAATTATGCATCATTCTCATACCGGTGGCAGCTTCGAATAGATCATATACAAATTCTCGTTCTCTGAAAATATAGAAAAAAGGAGTCTGTGCACCAATATCTGCCATAAAAGGACCGAGCCATAACAGATGAGAAGCTATACGACTCAATTCTAGCATAATTACTCTTATATAGCTGGCCCTTTTAGGAACTTGAATATTTCCCAATTGTTCTGGTCCATTTACTGTTATTGCTTCTGTAAACATAGTAGCTAAATAATCCCATCGCGTTACATAAGGTAAATATTGTATAATTGCTCGGTTTTCTGCAATTTTTTCCATTCCTCTGTGTAAATAACCCAATATGGGTTCACAGTCAACAACATCCTCACCATCTAGAGTAACAATTAAGCGAAGAACCCCATGCATGGATGGGTGATGAGGTCCCATATTGACTATCATAAGATCTTTTCCTGTAACTGGTCTCTTCATAAGTTTTTCCTTGATTCGTTCTGGCATGAATTAGATTGCTGAAAAAGAAGTTTATCAAAAAATTAAAGATCTAAAAAATGCACTAATTCACAATTTTTGAATTTAACGAGTTTTTAATTCCCGAATATTCAACTGATTAATTAATTCTTTATAACGTACTCTATTTTTTTTTGACAAATAAGCCAGCAGTCGTTGACGTTTTCCCAGAATTTTTCGTAGACCCCTCTGAGATAAATAATCTTTTCTGTGCAATTCCAAATGTGAAGTAAGTCTTCGTATCTTATTAGTAAAACTGAATACTTGAAATTCAACAGATCCCCTGCTTTCCTCTTTTTGTTCTTGAAATGAAATGAATGCATTTTTTATCATAAAAAGAAATCCTTCCCTTTTTAATATGAATTGAAAGATATGAATTTTACTGATCAGTAATAATAATGGTAGTTTTTTTGTACAAGGATCTTAATTTAATTATCAACTTCTTAATTCTTCATTTTATAAAAAAAAATCTACATTTAGATCTAAAAAAGGAGGATTCTGTTAATTTATTTATGGATCCGCTCGGATTGGTATCTATGTCATTGATTAAATTAATATCATGTATAAAGATTGAATTTAAAACAATCCCTCATAGTTCATACAGTTGTTTTCATATAACGTAACTTAATATATTATATATAGTAAAAAGGATCGATCATTAATGAAGTGGAAATCGCGTATACATGTGTATTCTTATCATACTGAAATTATTTCCGTTAGTAGTATTAAACCAATAGCGATTCATACAAGCTAAATCTTCTAATCTAAAATTGGGCCAAAGAAAGGATTTGAATTTAATTAGGTTATTTTTATCCTTAGCAAGATCTTTCTTTTTATCCAAAACTGTGGTCAAGTTTTGAATATTCTTATCAAATCTTGAATTTCTATCCCTCGCATTTTTTTTTTTTAAGTTGAAACAAATTAGAATTCGAAATTCTTTACGTCGTTTAGGGGATAGAATATTTTCAGGGACAAAGAAATCATAATTATTTTTTTTTCTATTTACAGTTTTGTTTTGATATTTTGTAATGGATTTTTCAATTTTTTTTTTATCAATATAGCTTTTTTTTTTGTATCTTTTACTTATTTTGTGTTTATTTTTATGAACCAACGAAATACCTATGGTTCTATATATAATAAGTTGTCCATCATTTTGTACAGACAAACGGACAGGTTCAATAATCAATATTCCTTTTTTCATTAATTTTGCAAAAGTAAAATTTTTCTCAATCATTAGAATGTCTAGGCTCATCTCTCCTCTTTCAATAGAAGATATCGCTATTTCGTTTGGATTTTTTAGTCTAACCAAGAGACAGTATACTTTTACATTATTGAGAATTTTTTGATTAAAAAAACAATTCCATCGCAATTGAAAACGCGAATATCTTGTGAGAAATAAATCAAGTTCCGCTTCTGTATTGCTTTTGTATTGTTTTTTATTTTTACGTTTTTTTATCGTCGATTCTGCATAATTTTCTTCAATATTTTTTTCTTGGTTTAATAGAGCTGATTCAGGATTTTTTTTTTTTTCTTTATCTGATTCAAGCTCTACTTGACTGGCCGATTCTTTTTCTTCTTTATTTAGATTAAAAAATCTAAGCGATTTTTTTTCATTTGATGGTATAAAACCTTTTTTCTTTCGAGTAATCTTTTTATTAACATTTATGTTTTCATTAAAATTTAAAAGAAGTAATTTGATTGGTATGACCCACGGCTTCATTTTATATGTACTAGAAAATAAGAAAAATTCTGGAAAGAAAAAAAATTCAAAATTTGTTATACGACGGTTTAGTATTTCTTCATTCATTCCCATCCAATCAAAAAAGAAACTTTTTTGATTGGCAAGACCCGTCTTAATTATTTTCTCAATTCTTTGATAATTCTGAACTTTAGTATTAATATATTTTTTTTTACTCTTAGTATCAACCCAAGACTCAATATTTACTTTTTTTGTAAACCAAAAGTTTAGAATTCTCCAATCCAAATATTTTCTATGCCGAATTTCCCCTATACCCCGAATATTATATTTTTCTAGAAAACAAGAGACTAAACAATTATCTAGAGCAATGCCCTTAGACGTGTCAAAAGTTTTTTCTGTAGAATGAATGGATTTGTAGCAAAAAAGATTATATATAGAATTTTTTTTTAAATTATGTTTTGGATTTAATAACGAGTCGGCCTCAAAAACACTTTGTTTTTTGTAATTATCAAATTTCTTGTTTTCATATGAATCCTCTTTGGTTAAACTTGGATTTAGAACTAGAGAATCTTGGTTTATTTTCTTTTTCCATTTTTGGGTTACTAATCTAGCCCACGCAATTTGAGGTAAATTGTATTGATAATTACTTCGTAACCAGTTTTTCCATTGATTTACTTCGGAATTTAAAAAGGTTTTATCTTTCAAGTCATAATGAAAGATTCCTTGTTCTTGAAAAAACTCCTTTATTTTATTTTTAACAAAAAAGGATGTTATGCATATGTTATATTCAAGAACAGCCTTTAATTTAGAAAAGTTACTAACTTGAATTTGTGATAATTTGTAAAATACATATGCTTGTGATAAAGAGCATAGGTCATAACTAATTTTTTTTTTATTGGATATTAAATTTTTTATAGTCGAAATAAAATAAATGGTATTTTTTTTTTTATTAATTTTTTCTCCATTTTCTTCAGCCTTGTAAATATATTTATCAAGAATTGTTTTTGTTGATTCAAAAAAAAGTTGTGTAGTAATTCTTGGAATATTAATGATACCTAGAAAAAGGGCTATAGACAGTTGTTCAATGCAAAATTTAAAAAAAAAAATAGATTTACGAATTAATCGGGTATTTTGTCTTTTGAATGTCTGCCAAATTTTTTTTGATGGCTCCATTATTTTAGAATCATAACGCAGTTTATTAGAACTATTAGTTAGGTTTTGTTTTTCTTTTGAAATTTCTTCGATTTTATTTCTTATTGTCTTTATTCTATCAATCACATTTTGGATTTTGTTTTCGCTGAGTGAAGAATTTGTCCACTCCATGGATTTTTTTTGAACAGATAGTTCAGGAATCATCTGATTACTTATTATTGAATCTTTTTTCGTTTCATTTAATTCATATATTTCTCTCGGGCCAAATAATGGAATTAGATTTCGTTTTGAAAGGTCTTTTATTTTTCCTTTTATAAAAAGAAAGTTTTTGAGAATCCAGTTTTTAATTTCTTTTGTGAATTTTAGGAAAATTGTTGCTCTTTCTTTGAAAATCCTTAAAACCAGAAAAGACTTAGTTTTGAATTTGTTGATTCTTTTTTTTAATTCTTTAGAAATAGGTTCAAAAAAAGAAGGCTTTTTTTGGGCAGAACCAAACGGTAGTTCGGTTTCCATTCCCCAAACTGTTAAAAAACAAAAATCATTTTTTTCTCTTTTGTCTCTTGTTTTTTTGAATCGAGCCTTCTGAGATGATTGAAATTTAGATTTATGCCAAGGTTTAAGATAAAAAGGAAATAGGATTTTTATCTGAATACCATCCGTTAACCAGTTTTTTGGAAATTCTGTTTCGGATAGTTGAACCCCATTATAAGTGCATTTAACATGCATTTCACGTTTCCAATCCTTTAAATCCTCAGACCACTCGGG